CTAAAAAGCACAAGCCAGAAAACACAATATGTGCGCCTGCCACACCTTCGTAACTCCAAACACCCGGATTCGTTAGAGTCCCCCCTGTGATACTCCAACCACCCCATGAATTGGTTATTCCTAAACGAGTCATGAAGGGTATAACGAACATACCTTGTCTCCACATTGGATCAAGAACAGGATCAGAGGGATCAAAAACAGCTAATTCGTATAGAGCCATCGAACCGGCCCAACCAGCAACCAGGGCTGTATGCATTATATGGACAGAAATCAAACGGCCGGGATCATTCAATACGACCGTATGAACACGATACCAAGGCAAACCCATGGAAATACCCCCTTTTTTCAATTACGAAATAAACACTATGTAACTTTATTGCACTGTAAAAAAACTATACCCTGGAACTTACTTTTTTAGTGGATTATCTCGGGGAAAGGATTAATATTTGTTCTATTCTTTTAGTAAGAATGTCTTTTAATAATAATGGAACAATTTTGTTCGTATAAACAAAAAGAAGCAGATTTATTCTACACCCGATAAGTACCAATACGCAATGGTCAGGCGTTGATAGCATTTTATATGAGGAACTGCATCTAGATTTGTTCATCATCCAAAAGAAAAGACCTATTTGTAACAAATTTACTTTATTCATTCTGTCTTCCTTTTTTATGAACTTCTTTTTTTTAATCTATGGATAAAACGATAAAATATGATAAAAGATAAAAAATTATTAAGACAATAAACCTACTTTTACGTTTTCACATCAAAGTGAGATATAGTACTTAATTTTTCTTTCATTTAATGCCCATTGGTGTTCCACAAGTACCTTTTCGAAATCCTGGAGACGAAGATGCATCGTGGGTTGACGTATAGTGCGACTTGTCGGATATATTTGGTTATACGGTACTTCCCCGTTCTCTTCCCCAATTGAGATATCCTCCCTTTCGCCCAAGAAAGATTGATTGAATCATCAAAAATTTGGAGCGTGAAATGCAATGAAGAAAATTAGAAGAAAATGAAATCTATTTTTTAGGGGATATACAGATTAAAATTATAAATTAGAATAATTTATGGTTGCCTTGGTTCGAACAATAAAATGAAGTATCCAGGCTCCGTTTAGAAAAAACCAATTGATAATATATCTATGATTTCTACTTAAAATATCATATTCTATATATATTCTATTTAAAATTTATTAAAATTTATAAAATTTATTTATCTAATATTCTATTTCTAATATAAATAGAAATAAATAAATAGAAGTGATCTCAAACTGTTAATAAATTGAGTAATATGAAGAATGGATTGAATATTTAATATTTGGCGGGAGACATAAATAAATTGAAAAAAAAAAAGAAGTCGTAGCAAAAAGACGTAGTATTCGGGCATTTGGCCTATATATGCAAATCAAAACGGATCAGATCTTTACTCGGAGTAGAACAGAAACCTAAAAGAATTCAAGAAGACCATTCAGGAACAAGAAAATTACATCGTGATTTGGATTGAATTCCGATGAAAGAATACATCAATGAAAAGTTAGTCCGATAAGTTTAGTGAATTTTTTTTTCTTTATAATTTATATATAAATATAAATTATAAAGAAAAAAAAGAAAAAAACTCGAATCTACACATTGATTCTTTTTTTTTCGCGATTTGTATTGAACCGTATGCGTTAAAAGATGCATGTACGGTTACGAAAGGGATACAATTTTATCCCACTCAACCGACTTTATCGAGAAAGATTGCTTTTTTTAGGCCAAGAGGTTGATGACGAGATCTCGAATCAACTTATTGGTCTTATGATATATCTCAGTATAGAGGATGATACCCCGGATCTGTATTTGTTTATAAACTCTCCCGGCGGATGGGTAATACCTGGATTAGGTATTTATGATACTATGCAATTTGTACAACCAGACGTACAAACAATATGCATGGGATTAGCCGCTTCAATGGGATCTTTTATTCTGGTCGGAGGAGAAATTACCAAACGTCTAGCATTCCCTCACGCTTGGCGCCAATGAGTTTTTTATTTGATTTGAGAGAAAAAAGAAGACAAGACTATGCCTTCGCGATATATGAAATAGGAATATTAAGTAATAATAGCATGGCACTTAGAATTCGATAGGAAAAAGGAAAATTTTTTTTTCCAAAATTTTTAAATTATGTATCGAAAGAGTAGTATGAGATAAAGGGTATTTCCTATTTTATCTGATATATCAGGAGACCCATTTCAGCGTCACAAACTTTTTCGTTTTCACACCGAAAAACTCTTAACAATATATATATATATTATTCTGAAAGAATACGAAAAAAAATTATTTTTTTATTTGATATTTGAAAAAAAAAAGAAACTTTGGGATTGCTAAATAACAGACAAAATTAATATATAAAGCAACGGAACCATCGTAGTATTTTTTAACTACCCCAAAAGGAAGGGTGGTTATTGGATCATTTACCTATGTGAATATGATATACCCTATGAATTTATTTTATATTTCTTCATTCTTCAATAGTAAAATAAAAAAGGTATATAAAGTGAATTCCATTGTAGGAGCCGTATGCAATGTGCAAAAGATGCCTGTCCGGTTGTTCAATTCTATCTTTTTATTTTTATTATATTTTTCTTTTCGCCTTTCATCGCGCGAGATAGAATAATAATTTATTATGTTATTTCATCAGGGTAATGATCCATCAACCTTCTACTTCTTTTTATGAGGCACGGACGGGAGAATTTATCTTGGAAACGGGAGAACTACTGAAGCTGCGCGAAACCCTCACAAAGGTTTATGTACAAAGAACGGGCAAACCCTTATGGGTTGTTTCCGAAGACATGGAAAGAGATGTTTTTATGTCAGCAACAGAAGCCCAAGCTCACGGACTTGTTGATCTTGTAGCGGTTGAATAAAAAAAAAGAAGGATTTCACGCAAGTATGCGATTTGATATTTTATTTTCTTACCAGGTTTAATACAATATTCTAAATATTCTATCAATACATTAATAAAAAATGATTCATAATTATCCGGTTAGGATCGATCTAAACCATCCCATTATGTATATGATTCAACATGCCAACTATTAAACAACTTATTAGAAACACACGACAGCCAATCAAAAATGTCACGAAATCCCCCGCTCTTGGAGGATGTCCTCAGCGACGAGGAACATGTACTAGGGTGTATGTGCGACTCGGTCAGATCATGGACTAGGCCAAAAGAAGAGAATTGATCCAGTATAAGTGATCTGTAACAGTGAATAGGATAGAATGGAAGAAGACCATTCACTATACGAAAAATGAAAATATATAAAAATCTAAAAAAGATATATCATACCCTTCTATTGTGGTATCAAATTAATTTATGGTTGAAATTAGTACAAATACAATCAATTACATTTTTAATTTAAGATAAGAAAGAATTCCCCATTGGTAGCAAATGGTATTCATTAAGCAGGGAAATCATATTTAAAAAGGAGAAAGATTATGCCCTTAACTCTTGACTCCTGCAAGAACGGACTAACAAGGTCAGCTACTCAGCTAATCTTCATAATTAAATAAAATACCGTTACTGTTATAGGTGGGTCTCGTTGTGAAAGACCTATTACTGGATAATGATGGGTAGAGCCAAAGAGTGTGAACTGTACAAGTTAACAATGCCATTGATTAAATGAAATGAGGGAGGAGGCTCCGGTGTATAGAGAGGACCTCACCGTTTAAGAAGCAACCATAGAAACGATGGAAACCACTATACCTATTTCTATTTACTACCTTTTTCTATATTTTTTGATACCCAGTATCAATACAATTTCTTATTCTTAATTTCGAGCTGAGAAGCCTATAAAAAAAAAAAAATAAAAAATCGTGGTCGGGAAGGTTATAGCAGCAAAAGCCATTGGAGTTTTTATTTTATACATTGGAAGAATCCGTTTTGTTATTAATAGACTAGAAAAGGGAAGGGAAATAACTGAAAGAAAAGAAATCAATTAGTTATTCATCAAAATTTCATTTATTTATTCAATGACTAGAATTAAACGAGGATATATAGCTCGAAGACGTAGAACCAAAATTCGTTTATTTGCATCAAGTTTTCGAGGGGCTCGTTCAAGACTTTCTCGGACTATTACTCAACAGAAAATAAGAGCTTTGGTTTCGGCTCATCAAGATAGAGGTAGGCAAAAGAGAGATTTTCGTCGTTTGTGGATCACTCGGATAAATGCAGTAATCCGAGACAATAAACTATACTATAGTTATAGTAGATTAATGCACAATCTGTACAAGGAGCAGCTGCTCCTTAACCGTAAAATACTTGCACAAATAGCTATATTAAATAGGAATTGTATTTATATGATTTCCAATGAGATCTTAAAATAAGATAAGGAGATTGGAAGGAATCCAGTGTAATGTTTTAATAGAGTTCCTTGGCGAGTGAATTCGGGAAGGTAGAGTAGAAATTAGTATGATAAAATAGGATATAATATGATAAAGCCGTCACACTGAACAAACACGTTCAATAAAAAAAGATTTATTCTTCTTCCCAAATTATTTTTTTCTTACGACACAACACTAAAATCTTAATTTTCAAATTTTTTGAACAAAACGTCAATTCGCATTTGAAGTCGGATTGAAGTTTTAGTTTGATTCAATTGAAGAGCAAGCCTATTTATTTTTAATTCTAAGACCAGTAGTTATAGGAGTCGACTCGCTTCTTTCAAATTGTTTCTCATTATTAAGAAAAGGTAACAAAGATAAAATACGAGCTTGTTTTATAGCAATAGTAATTAATCGTTGTTGTTTTAAGGTCAATCTATTCACCCGCCTAGATAATATCTTTCCTTGTTCACTAATAAATCGACTAATTAAACTCATGTTTCTATAATCAATTCGATCCCCCGATTGTATCGGGGGCAAACGCCTACGAAAAGATCGCTTGGATTTAAGAAAGAGCCGCTTGGATTTATCCATGGTTTTTTTATTCCTTGTCCTGAAAATCCTAATTATTTTTTGATCGGATCAGAAATGATTTTGAATTAAAAAAAAGGATTGCTTTGTTTATTTTATATTTAAATAAATATAGGATCTGTTATATATAATTTTTGTTAAATAATATATAATTTATAATTATTGTTATATATAATATATATGTCGTTTTTCGTCTTCCTTGGAAGGCAAGGCGAACGCGCGAGCGATTGGTTCGATCTATTTCTTTATCTCCCCGTGAATCGTATGTTTGTAACAAGAGGGACAGAATTTTCTCAATTCCAATCGACTAGGCGTATTATGTCGATTTTTTTGAGTAATATATCGGGAAATGCCCATTGATTCCTTATTAACGCGGTTTCGAACACAACTGGTACATTCCAAAAAAATCGTTACTCGAGCTTCTTTACCCCTGGCCATGAACCTCCTTTGTATTTTTGATTGACTCAACTTTTCTATTTTTCGATTTTTCGATCCGAAGCGAAGAAGAAAGGAAAGAAAAAAAAATAGAAGTTGCTACATTGAAATTGAAATCCAATTATGAAGGATTTCGTAGCAATCTATCAATATAGTAATAATAAGTAATATAATAATTTCTAACTCTATATTTATAATTTATAATCAATGTACAATATTTAATTTTTCATTGAATTATTTTGTATGATATTGTTGCCACAGATATTCCATTTTCTTTCTCGATCTATTATTAATTTCATTTTGGTCCTGGAACCCCGAGTTCTTAGTTTCACTGAGGTGAATCCGCTTTTATTCTTTATCTAATTATCTAATTTATTTTCATTTTAAAAAAGAAGAGTAAGGGGAGGGATTAGTCACAGATATTTGATTTTAGCTCTAATTTTCTTCACCCCCTTCCCATCTCACTTACTATAATGAAAAAAAAGGGAATATTAAGGCATCCGGAAATAAACGATTGATCTCTATCAATAAACCTGCTAAAGAACCAAACCATAGAGTACTTACTACCGGTGCGACGGAAAGATATGTTTTTAGATCTCGCATTTAAAACCCCCTTTTCTTTATTTTTGTAATTTTATTCTAATTTGTAATACATAACATAATAGTAATACATATATGACCGAATGTGTCTATGTAGTTAATGACTGACACTTGTATGTCTACGCAGAATCCCTAATACAAATTGAAATGTACAACAATTAAGTAAATATTCCTTTTCTTAAAACAAAAAAAAAGTCCCTTTCTGTCTGAGAATTCCCGAAAAATATTAATTTTTTTGTTACGCTGGGTTTCATATTTCTTCAGTATAAGATAAGTCTATTATTATATGTTATATATAATGAAATTAGACTAAAAAAAATAAAGAAGAAATGACAAGTTGGTATATCAATGAAAGAAATAAAGATGTGGAAAAGAAGACAGGGATTCTCTACAATGACACTGTAGACCAATTGAAAAGGGATGTAGCGCAGCTCGGTAGCGCGTTTGTTTTGGGTACAAAATGTCACGGGTTCAAATCCTGTCATCCCTACCTATTGCTTATCTTATGAGCAGAAACGCGAGGTCAATTGATATTAATTAAAATTGGACATACATAATCAACCTTTCATTTTATTATTTATGATAGTATATATATCCGACGGGTTGGGTAACAAACTATTTATTGTAATAATAACGCGCTCTTAGTTCAGTTCGGTAGAACGTGGGTCTCCAAAACCCGATGTCGTAGGTTCAAATCCTACAGAGCGTGATTAGATTCTTGTTATTTGGTAGGTCGAAAATAAAACTGAAAAAATTGAACAGAAATTTGAAATTGACCTCCTGGAGATTAAAACAAGTAGGAGGTCAATCAAAAAAAAAGAGATGTTAATTAATCAAAGGTCCAATTGATCACCACGTCTGTATTGTAAATATGCAGTTACGAATAATCCAGCCAAAGTAATAGGAATTAGACCTAAGACGATTCCAAATAGAAAAACTTCAATCATTTCAATTTCTTTGAAAGGTGAAAAGGAGAGGTAATGTTTATCCTTAAATATTAATGGGAATTACCCATGAATCTCAACGACCAAGAATTGAAAATTGACGTGGTAAGGAACTATAGAATATATGAACTACCACAGAAGAATTTTGTTATGAATTGTTCATTCAATTAATTTCAAATAAGTCGTATCTTGTTCAAACCGATAAATAGAGCCGAAGTTATAGTCAAAGCTGCTAGTAGAAAACCGAAATAACTAGTTATAGTAGACATGAAGAGACTAAATGAAATATGTTCTTTTTATACATATGTTTATAAAGCACTTCCCTAAATTTCAAGATACGAGGATAAACAAAAATACCAATTGAAAGTTTTTGATTCATCAATTATTATAATTATAAACGGCGGTCCTAACAAAAGTAGAGTAACATAGTTAAGAAATCAATTCATCATTTGTCACATCTATCCATCTCGAAATTTCGAATCAACAGATTCATGGAGCAACTCTTGAGTTGAGTAAACTAATAACCAAGATCTAATAGATCTTAATACTAAATACTAATATA